GTTAATGTAGCTTAACAATACCAAAGCAAGGCACTGAAAATGCCTAGATGGGTTTTTAACCCCATAAACAATTAAAGATTTGGTCCTGGTCTTCTTATTGATTACTAGCAAAACTACACATGCAAGCATCTACATGCCGGTGAGTAATACCCTTCGACACTCAAAGACTCAAAGGAGTAGGTATCAAGCACACTAAAAAGTAGCTCAAGACACCTTGCCTAGCCACACCCCCACGGGATACAGCAGTGATTAAAATTTAGCAATGAACGAAAGTTTGACTAAGTTATGCTACTCAGGGTTGGTAAATATCGTGCCAGCCACCGCGGTCATACGATAGACCCAAATCAATAAGCACTCGGCGTAAAGCGTGTCACATTTAAACAATCAAAATAAGGCTAAAACCTAACTAAGCTGTAAAAAGCCATAGTTATAACAAAGCTAAATGACGAAAGTAACCTTATTATCCTATTCGGACACGAAAGCTAAGACCCAAACTGAGATTAGATACCTCACTATGCTTAGCCGTAAACCTAATGAATTTAAAACAAAACAAAATTCTTCGCCCGAGAACTACTAGCAACCGCCTAAAACTCAAAGGACTTGGCGGCGCTTTATATCCACCTAGAGGAGCCTGTTCTATAATCGATAAACCCCGATATACCTTACCATCTATTGCAACTCAGCCTATATACCGCCATCTTCAGCAAACCTTAACAAAGGACAGAAGTAAGCACAATAATTTTACCATAAAAACGTTAGGTCAAGGTGTAGCCTATGNNATGGAAAGAAATGGGCTACATTTTCTGAACCAGAACACACCCACGCTAACTAACATGAAACCTGTTAGTCAAAGGAGGATTTAGTAGTAAATTAAGAATAGAGAGCTTAATTGAATAGAGCAATGAAGCGCGTACACACCGCCCGTCACCCTCCTCAACCTATCAAAACATACTATATCTAAACCAATGTAAAGATACTAGAGGAGATAAGTCGTAACAAGGTAAGCATACTGGAAAGTGTGCTTGGAAGAACCAAAATGTAGCTTAAACAAAAGCATCTGGTCTACACCCAGAAGATTTCGCACCCCGAACATTTTGAACAAAAACTAGCCCAAACCCCCACCTACATTACCAAACCCCCATATTAACCAAAACATTTATAATTATAAAGTATAGGAGATAGAAACATATATTTTTGGCGCTATAGAAAAAGTACCGTAAGGGAACGATGAAAGATTATTTTAAAGTAACAAAAAGCAAAGATTTCACCTTTTACCTTTTGCATAATGAATTAGCTAGAAAAAATCTAACAAAGTGAACATAAGCTAGACACCCCGAAACCAGACGAGCTACCTAAAAACAGTTTTCAGAACGAACCCGTCTATGTAGCAAAATAGTGGGAAGATTTCTAGGTAGTGGTGAAAAACCTACCGAGCCTGGTGATAGCTGGTTGTCCAGACACGAATTTTAGTTCTACCTTATATTATACCCAAATAAACAAAACTACGCCTGTAAATATAAGAGATAACCTAAAGAGGGACAGCTCTTTAGACTAAGGACACAACCTCCAATAGAGAATAAACTATATACTATATTACCCAGTAGGCCCGAAAGCAGCCATCAATAAAGAAAGCGTTAAAGCTCTACAATATACTCCTCCAAATTCCAACAGCTATAAAAAATTCCKANCTCTACAACTGGACAATTCTATAAAACTATAGAAGCTATCATGCTAGTATTAGTAATGAGAAAATAAATTCTCCAAGCACAAACTTACATCCCACATCAATAAATGATAATTAACACCACGGTAAAACAAACCACTTTAACTAAACCTAAACTACCAAAAAAATGTTAACCCAACAAAGGAGTGCTATTAAGGAAAGATTAAAAGAAGTAAAAGGAACTCGGCAAACACAAACCCCGCCTGTTTACCAAAAACATCACCTCTAGCATAAAAAGTATTAGAGGCACTGCCTGCCCAGTGACTTACGTTCAACGGCCGCGGTACTCTGACCGTGCAAAGGTAGCATAATCATTTGTTCTCTAATTGGGGACTCGCATGAACGGCCAAACGAGGGTTTTACTGTCTCTTACTTCCAATCCATGAAATTGACCTTCCCGTGAAGAGGCGAGAATAATATAATAAGACGAGAAGACCCTATGGAGCTTCAATCTAAAACCCAATACTTAACACAAACTACTTCCAAGTAGCTAACCATACAGTTCTCCTGAGTTAAAGATTTCGGTTGGGGTGACCTCGGAGCATAAAATAACCTCCGAATGATCTAGGCTAAGACTAACTAGTCAAAGCAATAACAATCACAAATTGACCCATAATTTGATCAACGAACCAAGTTACCCTAGGGATAACAGCGCAATCCTATTCAAGAGTCCTTATCGACAATTAGGGTTTACGACCTCGATGTTGGATCAGGACATCCAAATGGTGCAGCAGCTATTAATGGTTCGTTTGTTCAACGATTAAAGTCCTACGTGATCTGAGTTCAGACCGGAGTAATCCAGGTCGGTTTCTATCTATTAAAAATTTCTCCCAGTACGAAAGGATAAGAGAAATGGAGCCAACCCAAAAATGTGCTCCCAACAAACAGATGAAATATATCTCAACCTGATACCCACCTTACAAACCCAAGCCCAAGAACAGGGTTAAGTTAAGGTGGCAGAGCCCGGCAATTGCATAAAACTTAAAACTTTACTACCAGAGGTTCAACTCCTCTTCTTAACAATAATGCTCATCTTCAACCTACTCCTAGTAATCATCCCAGTACTCCTAGCCATAGCATTCCTGACCTTAGCTGAACGAAAAATACTAGGATATATACAACTACGCAAAGGTCCAAACATCATCGGACCCTTCGGTTTACTCCAACCGTTCGCCGATGCACTAAAACTATTCCTAAAAGAACCACTACGCCCACTAACCTCCTCCATATTCCTATTTACACTATCCCCAACCCTAGCCCTAACAATTGCAACCACTATATGAACCCCCCTCCCTACACCAATACCCCTTGCCAATATCAACATAGGCATACTGTTTATCCTAGCCACATCTAGCCTCTCAGTATACTCCATTCTATGATCAGGGTGAGCATCCAACTCAAAATATGCCCTAATTGGAGCACTACGAGCTGTCGCACAAACAATTTCATACGAAGTAACCCTAGCCATCATTGTTCTATCTATTCTCATATTTAACGGCTCATTCAACCTTATTACACTTATAATTACACAAGAATTCATATGATTAATTGTATTCTCATGACCACTAGCAATAATATGATATACCTCTACATTAGCCGAAACAAACCGAACACCATTCGACTTAATAGAAGGGGAATCTGAACTCGTATCAGGATTCAACGTAGAATACGCCGCCGGCCCATTCGCCTTATTTTTTATAGCTGAGTATACTAATATTATTACAATAAACGCCCTTACCTCTTCACTATTCTTAGGATCTTCCTACCAATTATTTAAATCAGAATACTTCACCATAACTTTTTCATCAAAGATCACCTGCCTTACAATAACATTTCTATGAGTACGAGCATCATACCCTCGATTTCGATATGACCAACTTATACATTTACTATGAAAAAATTTTTTACCAATGACCCTGGCCATATGCGCATGACACACCATTACCCCTATTATTCTCTCATGCATCCCACCACAAACATAGAAATATGTCTGATAATAGAGTTACTTTGATAGAGTAAATCATAGAGGTTTAAACCCCCTTATTTCTAGAACCTTAGGCCTTGAACCCAATCTTAAGACTTCAAAAATCTTCGTGCTACCAAATACACCACATTCTATTAGTAAGGTCAGCTAATTAAGCTATCGGGCCCATACCCCGAAAATGTTGGTTTAAGTCCTTCCCATGCTAATCAACCCCCTCACCCACTCAACCATCCTATTTACCCTAATATCCGGCACCGCCATTGTAATAACCAGCTCCCACTGACTATTAACTTGAGCTGGTCTAGAAATAAGCATGTTATCTATTATCCCCTTAATAATTAATAATAACCCACGTTCAACAGAAGCCTCAGCTAAATACTTCCTAATCCAAGCTACAGCCTCCATAGTACTTATAATAGCTATCATTTCCAACTTTTACCTAACCGGCCACTGAATAATCACCACAGACATAAATCTCACAACTTCCACTATAATCACAATAACTCTCCTAATAAAACTCGGCCTAGCACCATTCCACTTCTGAATACCAGAAGTAACTCAAGGAACATCTCTACCATCAGGTATACTTCTCCTTACATGACAAAAAATTGCACCCATAACTATCCTAGTCCAAATTTCCCCCTCGATTAACCAAAACCTAATCCTTACATCCGCCCTCCTATCCATTCTACTAGGAGGCTGAGGAGGACTCAACCAAACACAACTCCGAAAGATCCTAGCCTATTCCTCAATTGCCCACATAGGATGAATAGCAGCAATCCTAACATATAATCCCACATTAGCAATACTTAACCTCCTTATTTATGTTATACTCACGGCCACCCTATTCATATTATTCATACTTAACTCAAACACCACAATCCTATCACTAACCCTTCTATGAAACAAAAAACCAGCAATCCTATTAATTTCATCTATTGCCTTAATGTCATTAGGAGGACTCCCTCCCCTAATAGGCTTCTTACCCAAATGACTCATCATCCAAGAAATAGTAAAAAACCAAAACATTATTCTCCCCACAATTATATCAATAATAGCCCTACTAAACTTATACTTTTACATACGACTAATATATTCTATATCAATAACCATATTTCCATCCACCAATAACCTAAAAATATCATGACAACATAATAACAAAAAAAACAACTCACTCCTCCCATTCCTATTTGTTATATCCACTATATCTATCCCTCTAGCCCCCATCTTATATATTATAGACTAGAAATTTAGGTTATCTTAGACCAAGAGCCTTCAAAGCCCTAAGAAAGTCACAAGACTTAATTTCTGAGCATAAGGACTGCAAGAATTTATCTTACATCTATTGAATGCAAATCAACCACTTTAATTAAGCTAAATCCTCACTAGACCGATGGGCCTCTATCCCATAAAAATTTAGTTAACAGCTAAATACCCTAAACAACTGGCTTCAATCTACTTCTCCCGCCGTAAGAAAAAAAAGGCGGGAGAAGCCCCGGCAGGATTGAAGCTGCTTCTCTGAATTTGCAATTCAATATGTGGATACACCTCAGGGCTTGGTAAAAAGGGGTACTACCCCTGTCTTTAGATTTACAGTCTAATGCTTACTCTCAGCCATCTTACCTACTGATGTTCATTAATCGTTGACTATTTTCAACTAACCATAAAGATATTGGAACACTATACCTTTTATTTGGTGCTTGAGCCGGTATAGTAGGCACAGCCTTAAGCCTATTAATCCGAGCTGAATTAGGGCAGCCAGGGTCCCTCTTAGGTGATGATCAAATCTATAATGTGATCGTTACAGCCCATGCATTTGTAATAATCTTTTTTATAGTAATACCTATTATGATTGGAGGGTTTGGAAACTGACTAGTACCCCTAATAATTGGAGCCCCTGACATGGCGTTTCCCCGAATAAACAATATAAGTTTCTGACTTTTACCCCCATCATTCCTACTCCTGCTAGCCTCATCAGCAATTGAAGCCGGGGCAGGAACAGGATGAACAGTCTACCCCCCCTTAGCTGGAAATCTAGCTCACGCCGGCGCATCCGTCGACCTGACAATCTTCTCTCTTCACTTAGCAGGAATTTCATCAATTTTAGGCGCTATTAACTTTATTACCACTATTATTAACATAAAACCCCCCGCAATATCACAATATCAAACACCCTTATTTGTATGATCCGTACTAATCACAGCTGTACTACTCCTACTCTCACTCCCTGTACTAGCTGCAGGAATTACGATACTACTAACAGACCGTAATCTTAATACAACCTTTTTTGATCCTGCAGGAGGAGGAGACCCCATCCTATATCAACATTTATTCTGATTTTTTGGTCACCCCGAAGTCTATATCCTTATCTTACCCGGATTTGGCATAATCTCTCATATCGTAACCTACTATTCAGGAAAAAAAGAACCATTTGGGTATATAGGAATAGTCTGAGCAATAATATCAATTGGTTTCCTAGGTTTTATCGTCTGAGCCCACCATATATTCACAGTAGGAATAGACGTAGATACTCGAGCATACTTCACATCAGCAACAATGATCATCGCTATTCCAACCGGAGTAAAAGTATTTAGCTGATTAGCAACACTTCACGGTGGTAATATTAAATGATCCCCAGCAATAATATGAGCACTAGGCTTTATTTTCCTCTTTACAATCGGAGGATTGACAGGAATCGTCCTATCAAACTCATCCCTAGATATCATTTTACATGACACATACTATGTAGTCGCCCATTTCCACTATGTTCTTTCCATAGGAGCAGTATTTGCCATTATAGGGGGATTCGTACATTGATTCCCTCTCTTTTCCGGATACACATTAAACGACACATGAGCAAAAATCCAATTTATTGTAATGTTCGTAGGAGTAAATTTAACATTTTTTCCACAGCACTTCCTAGGCCTATCAGGCATACCCCGACGATATTCAGACTACCCAGATGCTTATACCACATGAAACATAGTATCCTCAATAGGATCCTTCATCTCTTTAACAGCTGTAATCCTAGCAGTATTTATAGTATGAGAAGCCTTTGCCTCTAAACGTGAAGTAACAACAGTAGAACTATCTTCAACAAATCTAGAATGACTATATGGATGTCCTCCACCATATCATACATTTGAAGAACCCGCCTATGTTAAAATCAACTAACACTTAAGAAAGGAAGGAATCGAACCCCCTAAAACTAGTTTCAAGCCAGCCCCATAGCCATTATGACTTTCTCATTTAACCAAAGATATTAGTAAAACAATTACATGACCTTGTCAAGGTTAATTTACAGGTTAAATCCCTGTATATCTTCATGGCCCAACCTTCCCAATTAGGAATGCAGGACGCCTCTACCCCAATTATAGAGGAGTTATCATTCTTCCATGACCATACCCTTATAATCATTATTCTTATTAGCGCCATAGTACTCTACATCATTACACTTATACTTACTACAAAACTGACTCATACTAATATTACAGATGCTCAAGAGGTAGAAATTATTTGAACAATCCTCCCAGCAATTATCCTAATTGCTATCGCCCTGCCATCACTCCGAATTCTCTACGTAATAGACGAAGTTTATGACCCATCTATAACTATAAAAGCACTAGGCCATCAATGGTACTGAAGTTATGAATATACAGACTTTGAAAAACTTTGCTTTGACTCTTATATAACCCCATCATCTGACTTATTACCAGGAGAATTCCGACTACTTGAAGTAGATAACCGAGTAGTACTCCCTATAGAAGTACCTATTCGACTTCTAGTTACATCCGAAGATGTTCTCCACTCATGAGCAGTCCCATCACTGGGACTCAAAACTGACGCCATCCCAGGACGCCTGAATCAAATTACCCTACTAGCCACGCGACCAGGCCTATATTACGGTCAATGTTCCGAAATCTGCGGTTCTAATCATAGCTTTATACCTATTGTTCTAGAACTCGTACCTTACTACCATTTCCAAACCTGAACAGTTACTTTACTATAACTAACATTCCACTTCTCAATAAAATAAACCCCTATATTAATCAAATCCTTCCCTAAAACATTATGAAGCTAATTTAGCATTAACCTTTTAAGTTAAAGATTGGAAAACTATTTTCCCATAATGAACATGCCACAACTCGATACATCAACATGACTAACTACCATTATCTCTACCACCATCACACTATTTACCTTTCTCCAAATAAAAATTATTACCTTCAAATTCCCCCTAAAACCTGAAATCAAAAATCTAAAAACCAAAACAACTAAAACTCCTTGAGAAAACAAATGAACGAAAACTTATTCTCTTCCTTCGCTACCCCTTTAATATTAGGCTTACCCATCATTATACTAATCATCATATTCCCCATTATCTTATTTAAAAATCCAACCCGACTAATAAACAATCGACTTACCTCATTACAAATATGAACAATTAAATTAATCACAAAACAAATAATAACAACCCATAATAAAAAGGGACAAACTTGATCCTTACTATTAGTATCCTTAATCACATTCATCAGCTCAACCAACTTACTCGGTCTCCTACCCTACTCATTTACTCCCACAACCCAATTATCAACCAACTTAGCTATAGCCATTCCCCTATGAGCCGGAACTGTAGTAACTGGTTTCCGACATAAAACTAAATCATCATTAGCCCACTTTTTACCCCAAGGCACCCCTACCCCACTAATTCCTATACTTATCCTAATCGAAACAGTAAGCCTGCTAATTCAACCAATAGCCTTAGCTGTACGACTCACAGCTAACATCACAGCCGGACACCTGCTCATACACCTAATTGGCAGCACAACACTAGAACTTATATCCATTAGCCTACCGACCGCCTCAATTACATTCATTTTACTAACCCTACTAACAATATTAGAACTAGCAGTAGCCTTTATCCAAGCCTACGTATTTACCCTTTTAGTTAGCTTATATTTACATGACAACACCTAATGACCCACCAAACCCATCCATATCATATAGTCAACCCCAGCCCCTGACCCCTAACAGGGGCTCTATCTGCCCTACTGCTAACTTCAGGGTTAGCACTTTGATTTCATTTTAACTCTACAACAGTACTAATTATAGGTATATTAGCAAATCTAATAACCATGTACCAATGATGACGGGATGTAGTACGAGAGGGCACATACCAAGGACACCATACACTTAATGTACAAAAAGGCCTACGCTACGGAATAGTCCTCTTTATTATCTCCGAAGTCCTATTTTTTACAGGATTCTTCTGAGCTTTCTATCACTCGAGCCTCGCCCCCACTCATGACCTAGGAGGTTCATGACCCCCAACAGGTATTATCCCCCTAAACCCATTAGAAGTACCTCTACTAAACACTTCCGTCCTCCTAGCATCTGGAGTTTCAATCACCTGAGCCCACCACAGTCTTATAGAAGGAAACCGCACACAAATAATCCAAGCCCTATCTATCACAATCATCCTTGGCCTTTATTTCACACTCCTACAAACCTCAGAATACTTCGAGACACCCTTTACAATTTCTGATGGCATCTACGGGTCCACATTCTTCGTAGCCACAGGCTTCCATGGCCTTCATGTAATCATTGGATCTACATTCTTAATTGTATGTCTTCTCCGCCAATTAACCTATCACTTTACCTCCCAACACCACTTTGGATTTGAAGCAGCCGCATGATACTGACACTTCGTAGATGTAGTGTGACTGTTCCTATACGTCTCTATTTACTGATGAGGCTCATACTTTCTTAGTATTATTCAGTACATTTGACTTCCAATCATACAGATCTGGCCTTATCCAGAAGAAAGTAATAAACATAATCTTAATCTTACTAACCAACACATCAATTATAATAATCCTAGTTACTATAGCCTTTTGACTACCACAACTATATTCCTCACAAGAAAAACTAAGCCCTTACGAATGCGGATTTGACCCAATAGGATCTGCCCGCCTACCATTCTCAATAAAATTTTTTATAGTCGCAATTACTTTCTTATTATTTGACCTAGAAATCGCACTCTTATTACCCCTCCCATGAGCCTCACAAACCAACTACCTTAACTTCATAACATTAACAGCACTAGCCCTAATCTCAATCCTAGCTCTGGGATTGGCCTACGAATGATATCAAAAAGGCTTAGAATGAAATGAATAATGGTAATTAGTTTAAACAAAAACAAATGATTTCGACTCATTAAATTATGACCTGCCATAATTACCAACTATGTCTCTAATTTATATTAACATAATCCTATCCTTCACAGTAACCCTCCTAGGAGTAATAATCTATCGATCTCACTTAATATCCTCCCTCCTATGCTTAGAAGGTATAATACTATCCGTATTTACCTTCGGAACTCTAGTCATCCTAAACTCCTTTCACATTCTATCCTTTATATTACCCATTACTCTACTAGTTTTCGCTGCCTGTGAAGCAGCAATTGGACTAGCTCTACTAGTCATAGTATCAGGTTCATACGGACTTGACCATGTAAAAAACTTAAGTTTACTAAAATGTTAAAAATTATTATTCCCACAATTATACTTATCCCTATAACATGATACTCCAAAAGTAACATAATCTGAATTAACTCATCTATACACAGCTTGATAATTAGCCTAACATGCATACTCACCCTTAGCCAAAGCCAACCATACGGATTAAACTTCTCCCAAACATTCTCCTCAGATCACCTATCAACCCCCCTACTTATATTAACAACCTGACTCTTACCCCTAATAATTATAGCTAGCCAAAATCACCTATCAAAAGAATCACAAATTCGAAAAAAACTCTATGTTACAATACTAATCTCGCTCCAAGCCCTCCTAATCATAACATTTTCAGCCACCGAACTAACTCTATTTTACATCTTATTTGAAGCAACCCTAATTCCAACCCTAATCATCATTACACGATGAGGAAACCAAACAGAACGACTAAATGCCGGATTATATTTCTTATTCTATACTCTCACAGGATCCCTCCCCCTTTTAATCGCACTCACCTATTTATATAACTCCCTCTATTCATTGAACTTCCTCATATTCTTCTATCAATATAAACTAACACACTCATCCTGATCCCACAACCTATTATGACTAGCATGCATTATAGCTTTCATAGTAAAAATACCATTGTACGGATTACACCTATGACTACCTAAAGCCCACGTAGAAGCCCCCATCGCAGGATCAATAGTCCTAGCAGCCGTATTACTTAAATTAGGAGGCTACGGTATAATACGAATCTCATTAATCCTTGACCCCATAACTGAGTCTATATCTTACCCATTCATTATACTATCATTATGAGGCATAGTAATAACCAGCGCTATTTGTTTACGTCAAACCGACCTAAAATCATTAATTGCCTACTCATCCGTAAGCCACATAGCATTAGTAATCGTAGCTATTATAATTCAATCCCCACTCAGCTATATAGGAGCAACTTCCCTAATAATCGCACACGGCCTAACATCCTCAATACTCTTCTGCCTCGCCAACTCAAACTATGAACGAACTCACAGCCGAACCATAATCCTAGCCCGAGGATTACAAACTATACTTCCCCTAATAGCCTCATGATGAACATTAGCAAGCCTATCAAACCTAGCCCTACCCCCGTCAATCAACCTAGTAGGAGAATTGTTAGTTATAATAGCATCCTTCTCATGATCAAAACCCACCATTATCCTCACAGGCCTAAACATAACAATTACAGCCCTCTACACTTTATATATATTTACCACCACCCAACGAGGCAAACTAACCTATAACACAAACAACATTACTCCCTCATTCACGCGAGAAAACTCACTAATACTTATACATTTATTACCTCTATTACTACTATCCATTAACCCCAAACTCATCCTCGGCACTATATACTGTAAATATAGTTTACAAAAACATTAGACTGTGAATCTAAAAACAGAAGCTCAAACCTTCTTATTTACCAAGAATGAAAGCAAGGACTGCTAATTCATGCAACCATATCTAACATATATGGCATTCTTAACTTTTAAAGGATAGTAGTAATCCATTGGTCTTAGGAACCAAAAAATTGGTGCAACTCCAAATAAAAGTAATTAACCTCTTCTTCTCCTCAATCCTAATTACCCTAACTTTATTAACAACTCCGATTATATTAATTCCCACACCCATTTACAAATCAACCTTTTATCCTACCTACACTACATCCTTAATCAAATTAACCTTTATACTGAGCCTAATCCCAATAATAATCTTCCTACACTCAGGCCAAGAAGCCATTATCTCCAACTGACACTGAATATCAATGCAAAACGCTAAACTAACCCTAAGCTTCAAACTAGACTACTTTTCAATAGTATTTATTCCCGTAGCACTATTCGTAACATGGTCCATTATAGAATATTCTCTATGATATATAAACTCCGACCCTAATATTAACCGATTTTTCATATACCTATTAACATTCTTAATCACAATATTAATCCTAGTGACAGCTAATAATTTATTTCAATTATTCATCGGCTGAGAGGGTGTAGGAATCATATCATTTCTTCTAATCGGATGATGGCACGGACGAACCGATGCAAACACCGCAGCCATACAAGCCATTCTTTACAACCGAATTGGTGACATCGGACTAGTCTTATCCATAGCATGATTCTTCACAAACCTCAATTCATGAGAACTCCAACAACTATTTTTACTTAACGAAAAAACCAATACCCTTCCTTTACTAGGGTTACTCCTAGCAGCAACTGGAAAATCAGCCCAATTTGGTCTACACCCATGACTTCCCTCTGCAATAGAAGGACCAACACCAGTATCAGCCCTACTCCACTCAAGTACTATAGTTGTAGCAGGAATCTTCCTACTAATTCGATTTCACCATTTAACAGCTAACAACACCCTTATTCTAAACATGATATTATGCTTAGGAGCAATCACAACCCTCTTCACCGCTACCTGTGCACTAACACAAAACGACATTAAAAAAATTGTAGCATTCTCAACCTCAAGCCAACTAGGCCTAATAATAGTCACTCTAGGAATAAATCAACCCCATTTAGCCTTTATACACATCTGCACCCACGCATTCTTCAAAGCCATACTATTCCTATGCTCTGGCTCAATTATCCACAACCTAAACAACGAACAAGACATTCGAAAAATAGGAGGACTAGCTAAATCCATACCAATCACCACCTCCTCCCTTATCACTGGAAGCCTCGCCCTCACAGGTATGCCTTTCCTAACAGGATTCTACTCAAAAGACCTTATTATTGAATCCATCAACACATCACATACAAACGCCTGAGCCCTAATAGTCACTTTAATCGCCACCTCCATAACCGCCGCCTACAGCATACGCATAATCTTCTTCGCCCTACTCGGACAACCACACTTTTCCCCTCTAATTACCATTAACGAGAATAACACACCCCTCACCAACCCTATTAAACGCCTTTTAATAGGAAGCATTCTAGCTGGATACTTAATTACCAATAACCTTAACCCCATAGACATCCCGCAACTTACAATACCAACATACCTAAAATTAACAGCACTTATTACTACCCTAACCGGATTTACTATTGCAACAGAACTTGCTATACTCTCCCTCACCCTAAAAACAAGTCACCCATCAAAACTATTTAACTTCTCAACTATACTAGGTTACTATCCTTCCATTATTCACCGATCCCAACCTCAACTCAACCTAAATATTAGCCAAAACGTATCATCAACTCTAATTGACTCCAATTGACTAGAAAAACTAATCCCAAAAAATATCTCAACAAACCATATACATGCCTCAACACTCACATCAAACCAAATAGGCCTAATTAAACTGTACTTCCTATCATTCCTTATATCCCTAACCCTATCAATTATCATAATCATTTAATTATCCCGAGTAATCTCAATAACAATAAGAATACTAACAAATAAAATTCACCCACTTAAAAATAACAATCAACACCCATAAGTATATGTAGCAGCCACACCAGCAGAATCCTCATAAATCAACCCTACATCCTCCACCTCATAAATAATCCAATCATATTTATCCTTAGAATCTACAATAATATCAGCCCCACCACCATATACACCTCACACATATAACATAAACTCTAACACCAAAGTAACAACGAACGCCCCTAACACAACAATATTAGACTTTAATGAATCAGGATACTCCTCTGCGGCTATCGCCGTAGTATAACCAAACACCACCAACATACCCCCCAAATAAACTAAAAAAACTAGCAACCCCAAAAAAGACCCTCCATAACCCAACACAATACCACAACCAACTCCACCTCCAATCACCAAACCTAACCCCCCATAAATTGGAGAAGGCTTCGAAGAGACCCCAACAAAACTTAAAACAAAAACAATACTTAACAAATAAATAACATACGTTAATATCACAGTTCCTACTTGGCACTTTCCAAGACCAAAGACATGAAAAATCATCGTTGTACTTCAACTATAGAAACCAAATGACCAATATACGAAAAACACACCCCCTAGCAAAAATTATCAACAACTCATTTATTGATTTACCAACACCCTCCAACATCTCATCCTGATGAAATTTCGGTTCGCTATTAGGCTTATGCCTAATCACACAAATTATCACAGGACTATTCCTATCAATACACTACACCCCTGACACATCAACAGCATTTTCATCCGTAGCTCACATTTGCCGAGACGTAAATTACGGCTGGCTAATCCGATACTTACATGCAAACGGAGCCTCAATATTCTTCATTTGCCTATTCATTCATGCAGGACGAGGTTTATACTACGGCTCCTACATACTAACAGAAACATGAAATATTGGAATTATCCTCTTACTAACCACAATAGCAACCGCTTTCATAGGATATGTATTACCATGAGGACAAATATCTTTCTGAGGCGCAACAGTAATCACAAACCTCCTATCAGCTATCCCTTACATTGGTATAAACATCGTAGAATGAATCTGAGGCGGATTCTCAGTTGACAAAGCCACACTAAACCGATTCTTTGCTTTCCACTTTATCCTCCCTTTTATTATCACAGCCCTAGCCATGATTCACCTATTATTTTTACACGAAACAGGTTCTAATAACCCATCAGGATTATCATCAGACTCAGATAAAATTCCTTTCCACCCTTACTTCACAATCAAAGATATTCTGGGAATTATTGCACTAACAACTATCCTTATATCCCTAGTCCTATTTTCCCCAGATATCCTAGGAGACCCCGACAATTATATCCCAGCAAATCCACTAATTACCCCTCCTCACATTAAACCAGAATGATACTTTTTATTTGCCTACGCCATCCTACGATCTATCCCAAACAAACTAGGGGGAGTAATTGCCCTAGCCATATCAATCCTCATCCTCATAATCGTACCCATTATTCACAATTCAAAACAACGAAGTCTCACATTCCGACCTATCAGTCAATTCACATTCTGAATCCTAATCGCAGACCTACTAACACTAACATGAATCGGAGGCCAACCAATCGAATACCCCTTCATAACAATTGGACAACTAGCATCAACCCTTTATTTCTCCTCTATCTTAATCCTTATACCAACAACAAGCATACTAGAAAATAAATTACTTAAATGAAGAGTCCTTATAGTATAACTTATTACCCTGACCTTGTAAATCAAAAATGAACCAAACGGCTCTAAGGACATCAAAAGGACACTCAAGGAAGAAGAATACACTTCACCATCAACACCCAAAGCTGAAATTCTACTTAAACTATTCCTTGACCACCACCTATAAACTTAACTCTTAAGTGCTATGTCAGTACCCACACAACCTCAAATAATAAACCCTCCTAACCATAGCACTAACCCTAAAACCTATGTAATTCTTGCATTTTATGCTCGTCAACATATGTAATACCCACCAGTTATGTACACCATGCGTATGTATATCGTGCATAATATTATATTCCCCATGCATATAAGCAAGTACATATACCTATATACGTACATAATACATACTATTATTAATCGTACATAGCGCATTTAAATCATAAACCTTTCTCGAGAACATGACTATCCCAGTCAAAAGTTGGTCTAATAATCTACCATCCTCCGTGAAACCAGCAACCCGCCCACCGAATGTCCCTCTTCTCGCTCCGGGCCCATAAAACTTGGGGGTAGCTATACTGAAACTATATCTGACATCTGGTTCTTACTTCAGGGCCATAAAATTCAACTCGCTCATTCGTTCCTCTTAAATAAGACATCTCGATGGACTAATGACTAATCAGCCCATGATCACACATAACTGTGGTGCCATGCATTTGGTATTTTTTTAATTTTAGGATGCTGTGACTCAGCATAGCCGTCAAGGCATGGTCGCAGGCAATTCCGCTGTAGCTGGACTTTAATCTAACATTACCGATCCCCATTTAAACCATGAGGTGTATTCTTTCCATGCTCGATGGACATAAAGAAATCTAAACCGGCGTACGCACACGCATACGCACACGCGTACGCGTACGCACACGCATACGCACACGCACACGCATACGCACACGCACACGCATACGCACACGCATACGCACACGCACACGCGTACGCACACGCACACGCACACGCGTACGCATATACACCCTAAACCCTAAAGTGAACTTATACATGCTTTTCTTAATCAAACCCCCCCTCCCCCCGTAACTCTTATGATCTACTTCAAACGTATAACTATACACACACCTCTTGCCAAACCCCAAAAACAAGAGATCAATCATATAAACTGAAGTAATAAGAGTCCTATATGAAATTCAATTATAATCTCATCTACAAGCATGTTTTTACCCCACCCCCTATCAAAACGATTTTCAAAAACCCCCCTTTTTTCAGTATTACTATATATCTAATGAACTAAAATTAAGCCCTTCTATTTATATGGTTGATAAAATATGCAACAATACTGACATAGCACTTGAGAGCACCAATACAGAAAGGAACTAGGAACCAACAAAACACATTTAACCAACCCATTTACAAAAATACACAA